AAAATAGCTAGCGTAGCTTAAAATAAAGCATAGCACTGAAGATGCTAAGATGAGCCCTAGAAAGCTCCGCAAGCACAAAGGCTTGGTCCTGACTTTATTGTCGGCTTTAACACAATTTACACATGCAAGTATCCGCAGCCCTGTGAGGATGCCCTTAATCCCCCGCCCGGGGACGAGGAGCAGGCATCAGGCACACCCGAATTGCCCAAGACGCCTTGCCACGCCACACCCCCAAGGGAATTCAGCAGTGATAAATATTAAGCCATAAGTGAAAACTTGACTTAGTTAGTGTTAAGAGGGCCGGTAAAACTCGTGCCAGCCACCGCGGTTATACGAGAGGCCCAAGTTGACAAGCACGGCGTAAAGGGTGGTTAAGGAGAGCAAGAATAAAGCCAAAGGGCCTCTTGGCCGTCATACGCTCCTGAGTGTCCGAAGCCCATAAACGAAAGTAGCTTTAATATAGCCCACCTGACCCCACGAAAGCTGAGAAACAAACTGGGATTAGATACCCCACTATGCTCAGCCATAAACCTTGATGTTATATTACAACAAACATCCGCCAGGGTACTACGAGCGTTAGCTTAAAACCCAAAGGACTTGGCGGTGCCTTAGACCCCCCTAGAGGAGCCTGTTCTAGAACCGATAACCCCCGTTAAACCTCACCACTCCTGGTCAACCCCGCCTATATACCGCCGTCGTCAGCTTACCCTGTGAAGGATTAATAGTAAGCTAAATGAATAAATTCCAAAACGTCAGGTCGAGGTGTAGCGCACGGAGTGGGAAGAAATGGGCTACATTTTCTATTATAGAACACAACGAACAGTACCCTGAAAACTTACTTGAAGGAGGATTTAGTAGTAAAAAGGAAATAGAGTGTCCTTTTGAACCCGGCTCTGAGGCGCGTACACACCGCCCGTCACTCTCCCCTGTCGCACAGCACCAGATGTTCTTAACACCAAAGCACTGACAAGGGGAGGCAAGTCGTAACATGGTAAGTGTACCGGAAGGTGCACTTGGATCAAACCCAGGACGTGGCTGAGATAGTCAAGCATCTCCCTTACACCGAGAAGACATCCATGCAAGTTGGATCGCCCTGAGCCAAACAGCTAGCTTAACCATAAATTTAACTAAAAAACATAAATAACAAAAAATAAACCTTAATTACCAAATTAAACCATTTTTCCGCCTTAGTACGGGAGACAGAAAAGGAACCCATAAGCAATAGAGAAAGTACCGCAAGGGAAAGCTGAAAGAGTAATGAAATAATTCATATAAGCACAAAAAAGCAGAGCCTAAGCCTCGTACCTTTTGCATCATGATTTAGCCAGTTTATACAAGCAAAGCGACCTTTAGTTTGAAACCCCGAAACCAAGTGAGCTACCCCGGGACAGCCAAATTTGGGCCAACCCGTCTCTGTGGCAAAAGAGTGGGAAGAGCCCCGGGTAGAGGTGATAAACCTACCGAACTTGGTGATAGCTGGTTGCCTAAGAAATGAATAGAAGTTCAGCCTCGTACCCCTTCAAGCAACTAAGAAACATCTAAACAAGCAAAAAGAGAAATACGAGAGTTAGTTAAAGGGGGTCCAGCCCCTTTAACCAAGGACACAACCATAAACAGGAGGATAAGGGTCATATTTTTTAAAACTAGACGTCTCAGTGGGCCTAAAAGCAGCCATCTGACCAGAAAGCGGTAAAGCTCAAACGACAAAACGTTTATTATCCTGATAAACAACCCCACTCCCCTAATAGTATTAGGCCACTCCATGCCAACATGGAAGAGACCATGCTAAAATGAGTAACAAGAGGGTAAAACCCTCTCCTAGCACAAGTGTAAACCAGATCGGACCAACCACTGGAAATTAACGAACCCAAAAAAAGAGGGCAATGTTGCCAACAAAAACCCCAAGAAAACCCAACAACTTAAAATCGTTAACCCCACACTGGAGTGCCCCAAGGAAAGATTAAAAGAAAAGGAAGGAACTCGGCAAACACAAGCCTCGCCTGTTTACCAAAAACATCGCCTCCTGCAAATCCCCATGTATAGGAGGTCCAGCCTGCCCGGTGACTACAAGTTTAACGGCCGCGGTATTTTGACCGTGCAAAGGTAGCGCAATCACTTGTCTTTTAAATGAAGACCTGTATGAATGGCCAAACGAGGGCTTAACTGTCTCCCTTTTCTAGTCAGTGAAATTGATCTACCCGTGCAGAAGCGGGTATTAAAATACAAGACGAGAAGACCCTTTGGAGCTTGAGGTACAAACCCACCTACGTTAAACAACTTACTTAACAAGCATAAACCTAGTAGAAAATGGGATTTTACCTTCGGTTGGGGCGACCATGGAGAACAAAAAATCCTCCAAGTGGAGTGGGACTAAACCCTAAAACCAAGAAAGACATTTCTAAGTCACAGAAATTCTGACCAATTATGATCCGGCCCCCGGGCCGATCAACGAACCAAGTTACCCTAGGGATAACAGCGCAATCCCCTCCAAGAGTTCATATCGACGAGAGGGTTTACGACCTCGATGTTGGATCAGGACATCCTAATGGTGCAGCCGCTATTAAGGGTTCGTTTGTTCAACGATTAAAGTCCTACGTGATCTGAGTTCAGACCGGAGCAATCCAGGTCAGTTTCTATCTGTAAAGTCATTTTTCCTAGTACGAAAGGACCGGAAAAAAAAGGCCCATGCTCCAAGTATGCCTTTCCCCTAATTAATGAAAACAACTAAATTAAATAAAGGGTGGACCCAAACACGGGCCAAAATAAGGCCACACTAAGATGGCAGAGCATGGTAATTGCAAAAGGCCTAAGCCCTTTCAGCCAGAGGTTCAAATCCTCTTCTTAGTTTATGCTAAACACTCTATTAACCCACCTAATTAATCCCCTCACATATATTGTACCCGTTTTACTAGCCGTAGCTTTCCTTACGCTTATTGAACGAAAAGTCTTAGGTTATATACAACTACGAAAAGGCCCAAACGTCGTGGGACCATACGGCCTCCTACAACCAATCGCTGATGGGGTTAAACTATTTATTAAAGAGCCAATCCGCCCATCCACATCTTCCCCCTTTCTATTTTTAGCGACCCCAATACTTGCACTCACCCTAGCAATAACCCTCTGAGCACCAATACCCATACCCCACCCAGTCATCGACTTGAACCTAGGCATCCTATTCATCCTTGCCTTATCTAGCCTAGCAGTATATTCAATTTTAGGCTCAGGATGAGCATCAAACTCAAAATACGCACTAATTGGGGCTCTTCGAGCCGTAGCCCAAACAATCTCATATGAAGTCAGCCTAGGACTAATTTTACTCTCCGTCATTATTTTTTCCGGCGGCTACACACTACAAATATTTAATACTACCCAAGAAAGCATTTGATTACTAATCCCCGCCTGACCCCTAGCTGCAATATGGTATATTTCTACCCTGGCCGAAACAAACCGCGCCCCCTTCGACTTAACCGAAGGAGAATCAGAACTGGTTTCAGGCTTTAATGTCGAATACGCCGGAGGCCCATTCGCCCTGTTTTTCCTAGCTGAATATGCTAACATTTTATTAATAAACACCCTATCGGCCATCCTATTTTTAGGGGCATCACACACACCCACCATCCCTGAACTAACAACTATTAACCTAATAACTAAGGCTGCCCTTTTATCAGTAGTTTTCCTATGGGTACGAGCTTCATACCCACGATTCCGCTATGACCAACTTATACACCTAGTCTGAAAAAACTTTTTACCCTTAACCCTAGCTCTAGTATTATGACACACCGCCCTCCCAATCGCCCTAGCAGGACTCCCCCCACAACTATAGCGCTAAGGAACCGTGCCTGAATTCCTAAGGACCACTTTGATAGAGTGGCTTATGGGGGTTAAAGTCCCCCCAGTTCCTAGAAAGAAGGGAGTCGAACCCATGCTCAGGAGATCAAAACTCCTGGTGCTTCCTCTACACCACTTTCTATGATAAGGTCAGCTAAACAAGCTTTCGGGCCCATACCCCGAACATGACGGTTAAAACCCCTCCCCTATCAATGAACCCCTACGTACTCGCCATCCTCCTATCTAGCCTAGGACTAGGAACCACCCTAACCTTTGCCAGCTCACACTGACTGCTCGCCTGAATAGGCCTAGAAATTAACACCCTAGCAATTATTCCCCTAATAGCCCAACAACACCACCCACGAGCAGTAGAAGCAACCACAAAGTATTTTTTAACCCAAGCAACCGCCGCAGCAATAATTTTATTCGCCGCAACAACGAACGCCTGAATAACCGGTGAGTGAGATATTAATAATATATCCCACCCAATTGCCTCAACAATAACAATCACCGCCCTAGCCCTAAAAATTGGCCTAGCACCTATACATTTTTGACTACCAGAAGTATTACAAGGACTCGACCTTCTTACAGGACTAATCTTATCAACATGACAAAAACTAGCCCCATTCGCATTAATTATCCAAATCGCCCCAGCCGTCGACCCAGCAATGCTTACAGCATTAGGACTACTGTCTACCCTAATTGGAGGATGGGGAGGACTTAACCAAACCCAAATTCGAAAAATTATGGCTTACTCCTCAATTGCCCACATGGGTTGAATATTAATTATTCTACAATACTCCCCCCAACTAACACTGCTTGCACTAGGAACATACATTTTTATAACCGCAACAGCATTTCTAGCCCTAAAAATGGTAACAGCAACAAAAATCAACACCCTAACAATAATATGATCAAAAACCCCAGTTCTTGCAACAACCACAGCCCTGGCCTTACTTTCATTGGGCGGCCTCCCACCATTAACAGGATTCTTACCAAAATGACTAATTCTACAAGAAATAACAAAACAAGAACTTCCACTTACAGCAGCAATTATGGCCTTAGCCGCCCTACTGAGCCTATACTTTTACCTACGGCTCTGCTACGCTATGGCCCTTACCATCTCCCCAAGTACAACAAATGCCACTGTACCCTGACGAACCCCATCAACCCAAGCAACACTCATCTTAGCCGCCTCCACAACAATTACTCTAGGACTACTCCCAATTGCCCCAGCCATCCTAACACTAACCTCCTAGAGGCTTAGGATAACTTAGACCAAGAGCCTTCAAAGCTCTAAGTAGGAGTTAAAATCTCCTAGCCTCTGCCTAAAACCTGCGGGACTTTATCCCACATCTTCTGAATGCAACTCAGACACTTTAATTAAGCTAAGGCCTTTCTAGATGAGAAGGCCTCGATCCTACAAACTCTTAGTTAACAGCTAAGCGCTCAAGCCAGCGAGCATTCATCTACCTTTCCCGCCGTAGCCGAGTAAGGCGGGAAAGCCCCGGCAGACGTCAATCTGCGTCTTAAGATTTGCAATCTTATGTGTACTCCACCACGAGGCTTGATAGGAAGAGGACTCAAACCTCTATCTTCGGGGCTACAACCCACCGCCTGCTTCGGCCATCCTACCTGTGGCAATCACGCGCTGATTTTTCTCTACTAACCACAAAGATATTGGCACCCTTTATTTAGTATTTGGTGCCTGAGCCGGAATGGTCGGAACTGCTCTTAGCCTGCTCATTCGGGCTGAACTAAGCCAGCCGGGCTCCCTTCTCGGCGACGACCAAATTTATAACGTTATTGTAACCGCACATGCCTTTGTTATAATTTTCTTTATAGTAATACCTATTCTTATTGGCGGGTTTGGTAACTGACTTGTTCCCTTAATAATTGGAGCCCCCGACATGGCATTTCCACGGATAAACAACATAAGTTTTTGACTACTCCCCCCCTCATTTCTCCTACTTTTAGCCTCATCCGGAGTTGAAGCCGGAGCAGGCACAGGCTGAACAGTTTACCCACCATTAGCAGGCAACCTGGCCCACGCAGGTGCCTCCGTAGACTTAACCATCTTTTCCCTTCACTTAGCTGGTGTATCATCTATTCTGGGTGCAATTAACTTCATCACAACAACAATTAACATAAAACCCCCCGCCATCTCCCAGTACCAGACCCCCTTATTCGTTTGAGCGGTCCTTGTAACTGCTGTTCTCCTCTTGTTATCTCTCCCTGTTCTAGCCGCCGGAATCACAATGCTCTTAACAGACCGAAACCTAAATACTACATTTTTTGACCCCGCAGGAGGAGGAGACCCCATCCTTTACCAACACCTGTTTTGATTCTTCGGCCACCCAGAAGTCTATATCCTTATTTTACCAGGATTTGGCATTATCTCTCATGTCGTAGCCTACTACGCAGGCAAAAAAGAGCCCTTTGGGTATATAGGAATAGTCTGGGCTATAATAGCCATTGGCCTCCTAGGATTTATTGTCTGAGCACATCACATATTTACGGTGGGCATGGACGTCGACACCCGTGCATACTTTACATCCGCAACCATAATTATTGCCATTCCAACAGGTGTAAAAGTCTTCAGCTGGCTTGCCACACTCCACGGTGGGTCTATTAAATGAGAAACGCCAATACTATGAGCTCTAGGGTTCATCTTCCTTTTTACAGTGGGCGGACTAACAGGAATTGTCCTAGCTAATTCATCCTTAGACATCGTTCTCCACGACACATATTATGTCGTTGCACACTTCCACTACGTACTGTCAATAGGAGCCGTATTTGCAATTATGGCAGCCTTCGTGCACTGATTCCCTCTATTTACAGGATATACACTTCATAGCACATGAACTAAAATTCACTTTGGGGTTATATTTATTGGCGTAAACCTCACATTCTTCCCACAACACTTCCTAGGCCTAGCCGGAATACCCCGCCGATACTCCGACTACCCGGATGCCTACACCCTATGAAACACAGTATCCTCTATTGGATCCCTAATTTCTCTAGTAGCAGTAATTATGTTTCTATTTATTTTATGAGAAGCCTTCGTGGCAAAACGAGAAGTCTCATCTGTGGAACTAACCGCAACAAATGTCGAATGACTACACGGATGCCCCCCTCCTTACCACACATTTGAAGAGCCCGCATTCGTCCAAGTTCAATCAAATTAATCGAGGAAGGGAGGAATTGAACCTCCGTATACTGGTTTCAAGCCAGTCACATAACCACTCTGCCACTTCCTTAAAGACATTAGTAAACCCGTAAATTACATCACTTTGTCAAGGTGAAATAGTAGGTTAAACCCCTGCATGTCTTAAGCTCCTAGCTTAATGGCACATCCCACACAATTAGGATTCCAAGACGCGGCATCACCCGTTATAGAAGAACTTCTCCACTTCCACGACCACGCTCTAATGATTGTTTTTTTAATTAGTACCCTTGTACTTTACATTATTGTTGCAATAGTTTCAACAAAACTCACAAACAAATATATTCTAGACTCCCAAGAAATTGAAATCGTATGGACCGTTTTACCCGCTGTAATTCTTATCTTAATCGCTCTCCCATCACTGCGGATTCTCTACCTTATAGATGAGATTAATGACCCCCACTTAACAATTAAAGCCATGGGCCACCAATGATACTGAAGCTATGAGTATACCGACTACGAAAATCTTGGATTTGACTCATACATAATCCCCACCCAAGACCTTAGCCCGGGGCAGTTCCGACTACTTGAGACAGACCATCGAATAGTTGTCCCAATAGAGTCCCCCATCCGAGTGCTTGTTTCAGCCGAAGATGTACTTCACTCTTGAGCAGTCCCTTCTCTAGGGGTAAAAATAGACGCCGTCCCAGGACGCCTAAACCAAACAGCCTTTATTGCCTCCCGCCCCGGGGTATTCTACGGACAATGCTCCGAAATCTGCGGAGCAAACCACAGCTTTATACCAATTGTAGTAGAAGCAGTTCCTCTTGAACACTTTGAAAACTGATCCTCACTTATACTAGAAGACGCCTCACTAGGAAGCTAAATTTGGGCCTCAGCGTTGGCCTTTTAAGCCAAAGAATGGTGCCTCCCAACCACCCCTAGTGAAATGCCTCAATTAAACCCCGCCCCTTGATTCGCAATTTTAGTATTTTCATGATTAGTATTCCTAGTAATTATCCCCACTAAAGTGATAAACCACACTTCACCTAATGAGCCTATTGTTCTAAGCTCCGAAAAACACAAAACCGAACCCTGAGACTGACCATGGCAATAAGCTTCTTTGACCAGTTTGCAAGCCCATCTTTTATGGGCGTCCCCTTAATTGCAATCGCAATTGCTCTACCATGAGTACTATTCCCAACCCCTTCGTCACGATGAATTAATAACCGCCTAATTACCCTCCAGGGATGATTTATTAACCGATTTACTAATCAGCTCATACTCCCCTTAAATATAGGAGGGCATAAATGAGCCCTACTATTAGCCTCCCTAATAGTATTTTTAATTACCATTAATATGCTAGGACTCCTGCCATATACATTTACCCCTACGACACAACTATCATTAAATATAGGACTTGCAGTACCCCTATGACTAGCCACAGTCCTTATTGGTATACGAAACCAGCCAACAGTGGCCCTAGGCCATCTCCTGCCAGAAGGTACCCCTATCCCACTAATCCCTGTGCTCATTATCATCGAAACAATCAGCTTATTTATTCGACCCCTGGCCCTCGGAGTCCGATTAACAGCCAACCTAACTGCAGGCCACCTACTAATTCAACTAATTGCCACCGCCGTATTTGTCCTCCTCCCAATAATACCAACCGTGGCAATTTTAACAGCCGCCGTCCTGTTTCTTCTAACGCTTCTAGAAGTTGCAGTTGCCATAATCCAAGCTTATGTATTTGTCCTCCTTCTAAGCCTATACCTCCAAGAGAACGTTTAATGGCCCACCAAGCACATGCATATCATATGGTTGATCCAAGCCCATGACCACTAACCGGCGCAGTCGGAGCTCTTTTAATGACATCCGGCCTAGCCATCTGGTTTCACTTCCACTCAACTACTCTCATAACCCTTGGGATAGTTCTCTTACTTCTCACTATGTTTCAATGATGACGAGACATCATTCGGGAAGGGACTTTTCAAGGCCACCACACACCCCCAGTACAAAAAGGCCTCCGATACGGAATAATTTTATTCATCACGTCCGAAGTATTTTTTTTCCTCGGATTCTTCTGAGCTTTTTATCACTCAAGCCTAGCACCCACGCCCGAACTTGGCGGATGCTGACCCCCAACAGGAATTATTACACTAGACCCCTTTGAAGTCCCCCTACTTAATACTGCCGTTCTCCTGGCATCCGGGGTTACAGTGACATGGGCTCACCACAGCTTAATAGAGGGGGAGCGTAAGCAGGCTATCCAGTCCCTCACACTAACCATCATTCTAGGCCTATACTTCACCGCCCTACAAGCCATAGAATATTATGAAGCCCCTTTCACAATTGCAGATGGAGTTTACGGCTCAACATTCTTTGTTGCCACAGGATTCCACGGCCTCCATGTTATTATTGGATCCTCATTCTTAGCCGTCTGCCTGCTTCGTCAAATTCAATATCATTTTACATCTGAACACCACTTCGGCTTTGAGGCCGCCGCATGATACTGACACTTCGTAGACGTAGTATGATTATTCCTCTACGTCTCTATTTACTGATGAGGCTCATATCTTTCTAGTATTAAATTAGTACAAATGACTTCCAATCATTTAGTCTTGGTTAGTGTCCAAGGAAAGATAATGAACTTAGTTGTCACAATTTTAATAATTACAATCGCCCTGTCCCTAATTCTGGCAGTCGTATCTTTTTGACTGCCCCAAATAAACCCAGACGCAGAAAAGCTCTCACCCTACGAGTGTGGCTTCGACCCCCTAGGATCTGCCCGCCTCCCATTTTCACTTCGCTTTTTTCTAGTTGCCATTTTATTTCTGCTATTTGACCTAGAAATTGCCCTACTCCTTCCTCTCCCTTGAGGAGACCAGCTCCACAGTCCTGCCGGAACCTTCTTCTGGGCAACAGCAGTCCTAATCTTGCTTACACTAGGGCTAGTCTATGAATGAGTTCAAGGGGGCCTAGAATGGGCAGAATAGGGGGCTAGTCCAATAAAAGACCTCTGATTTCGGCTCAGAAAATTATGGTTTGACTCCATAGCCCTCTTATGACACCCGTACATTTTAGCTTTAGCTCAGCCTTTATACTAGGACTAATAGGCCTAGCATTCCACCGCACCCACTTACTCTCAGTCCTACTCTGCCTGGAAGGAATAATATTATCCCTATTCATCGCACTGGCCCTCTGAGCCCTACAATTTGAATCAACTATATTTTCTACGGCCCCCATACTGCTACTAGCCTTCTCCGCCTGTGAGGCCAGTGCAGGCCTGGCCCTCCTGGTAGCCACAGCTCGAACCCACGGGACTGACCGGCTACAAAACCTAAACCTACTACAATGCTAAAAGTATTAATTCCTACAATTATACTATTCCCCACGATCTGGCTCTCAGCACCAAAATGACTATGAACAACAACAACCGTACAAAGTATATTAATTGCCCTCATTAGCCTTTCTTGGTTTATGTGAACATCAGAAACTGGCTGATCAACCTCCAATCTTTACTTGGCTACAGACCCCTTATCCACCCCCCTCTTGGTTCTTTCATGCTGGTTATTACCACTTATAATTTTAGCAAGTCAAAATCATATTAACCCCGAACCCATTACTCGACAACGCCTTTATATCACCCTACTGGCCTCATTACAAGCTTTCCTTATTATAGCATTTGGGGCCACAGAAATTATTATGTTTTATATTATATTTGAAGCCACCCTAATCCCCACACTAATTATTATTACCCGATGAGGAAACCAAACCGAACGCCTCAACGCAGGAACGTACTTCCTATTTTATACACTAGCCGGATCCCTGCCCCTCTTAGTCGCCCTCCTCCTGCTTCAACAAACGACAGGAACCCTTTCCATGTTAATCTTACAATATTCCCAACCCTTTACCACTAACTCATGAGGTTACAACATCTGATGAGCCGGATGCCTAATCGCATTTTTAGTTAAAATGCCACTATATGGAGTCCACCTGTGACTTCCCAAAGCCCATGTTGAAGCACCCGTTGCAGGTTCAATAGTCTTGGCCGCAGTACTGTTAAAACTGGGAGGGTACGGAATAATACGAATAATAGTAATACTAGACCCACTTTCTAAAGAACTTGCCTACCCTTTTATCATTCTAGCACTGTGGGGCATCATTATGACTGGGTCCATCTGTCTCCGACAAACCGACCTAAAATCCCTAATCGCTTACTCATCAGTTAGCCACATAGGCCTAGTAGCAGGGGGCATTTTAATTCAAACCCCATGAGGGTTCACCGGCGCAATTATCTTAATAATTGCCCATGGACTAGTATCCTCCGCACTATTTTGCCTCGCTAATACTGCCTATGAACGAACACATAGCCGAACCATGGTTTTAGCCCGAGGGCTTCAAATAATTTTCCCCTTAACAGCTGTTTGATGATTTATTGCCAATCTAGCTAACCTTGCACTACCACCCCTTCCAAACCTGATGGGTGAACTTATAATTATTTCCACCCTCTTTAACTGGTCCCCGTGAACTATTGCACTTACAGGGGTAGGAACACTAATTACAGCTGGCTACTCCCTATATTTATTCTTAATATCACAACGAGGGCCGGCTCCAAGCCATATCACAGGACTTCCCCCATTTCACACCCGAGAACACCTGTTAATGGTGTTGCACCTCCTACCAATTATTCTACTAGTAATGAAGCCAGAGCTCATATGAGGCTGATGCCACTAGTAAGTATAGTTTAACTTTAAAACATTAGATTGTGATTCTAAAAATAGGGGTTAAAATCCCCTTACTCACCGAGAAAGGCTAAAGAGCAATTAAGCACTGCTAACGCTTATACCCGCGGCTAAATTCCGCGGCTTTCTCAAATGCTTCTAAAGGATAACAGCTCATCCATTGGTCTTAGGAACCAAAAACTCTTGGTGCAAATCCAAGTGGAAGCTATGCACCCAACTACCCTAATCTTATCTTCCTCCCTAGTCTTAGTTATTGTAATCCTCATCTACCCGCTGCTCACCACACTAACTCCAGCCCCTAAAAACCCAAACTGAGCAACAACACATGTAAAAACCGCCGTAAGCACTGCATTTATTGTCAGCCTCCTTCCACTTATAATCTTCTTAGACCAAGGAGCCGAAACTATTATTACCAACTGACACTGAATAAACACCACGCTATTTGACATCAATATTAGCTTTAAATTTGACCACTACTCCCTCATCTTTACACCCATTGCCTTGTACGTGACCTGGTCCATTCTTGAATTCGCATCCTGGTACATACACTCTGACCCTAACATAAATCGATTTTTCAAGTACTTACTCTTATTCCTAGTTGCTATAATTATCCTAGTAACCGCCAACAACATATTTCAACTTTTTATTGGCTGAGAAGGAGTGGGTATCATATCATTCCTCCTAATTGGCTGATGATATGGTCGAGCAGATGCTAACACCGCCGCCCTTCAAGCTGTTTTATACAACCGAGTCGGCGACATCGGACTAATTATAAGTATGGCCTGAATTGCCATAAACCTAAACTCCTGGGAAATTCAACAAATCTTTTTCCTGTCAAAAACCTCCGATATAACCCTTCCCCTAGTTGGACTAATCCTAGCAGCAACTGGTAAATCAGCCCAATTTGGGCTCCACCCATGGCTCCCATCCGCCATGGAGGGTCCCACGCCAGTCTCTGCCCTACTTCACTCTAGCACTATAGTTGTTGCAGGAATTTTCCTCCTCATCCGACTCCACCCAATCATAGAAAACAACAACCTGGCACTAACAATTTGCCTCTGCCTAGGCGCCCTAACCACCCTATTTACAGCCGCCTGCGCCCTCACACAAAATGATATCAAAAAAATTGTAGCATTCTCAACATCAAGTCAACTAGGCCTAATAATGGTTACCATTGGCCTAAATCAGCCCCAACTAGCATTTCTGCACATCTGCACCCACGCCTTTTTTAAAGCAATATTGTTTTTATGCTCGGGGTCTATTATCCACAGCCTAAACGACGAACAAGACATCCGAAAAATGGGCGGCCTACAAAATCTACTTCCACTTACCTCTACCTGTCTAACCATCGGCAGTCTAGCTTTAACAGGAACCCCCTTCCTTGCCGGATTCTTTTCAAAAGATGCCATCATTGAAGCCTTAAACAACTCATACCTAAACGCCTGAGCCCTTACCCTAACACTTATTGCCACATCCTTCACCGCCGTTTACAGCTTCCGAGTGGTCTTCTTTGTTACCATGGGCACCCCACGATTTATGCCCCTCTCCCCTATTAACGAAAATAATACATCAGTAATCAACCCCATTAAACGACTCGCCTGAGGAAGTATTATTGCTGGGCTAATCATCACATCAAACTTCCTGCCCTCTAAAACACCAATTATAACCATGCCCCTAACACTTAAAATAGCCGCCCTCTTAGTAACAATTACTGGTCTTTTAATCGCAATTGAACTGACGATATTAACCAGCAAACAATTTAAAACCAACCCCACCCCCGCCCCCCACCATTTCTCAAATATGCTAGGCTACTTCCCCCCAGTTATCCACCGGCTTATGCCTAAACTTAACCTAATACTAGGACAATCAATTGCCACACAGCTCGTAGATCAAACCTGATTTGAAGCCATCGGACCAAAAGGAGCATCCTCCACCCAAATCAAAATGGCCAAAACCATCAGTGACGCCCAACGAGGAATAATTAAAACATATCTAACAATTTTCCTATTATCTCTCGCCCTAGCCACCCTTCTATCAACCATCTAGACCGCACGAAGTGTGCCCCGTCCTAACCCGCGAGTTAACTCTAGCACCACAAACAAAGTCAATAAAAGCACCCAAGCACAGATAATTAATAAACCCCCACCAGAAGAGTACATCACTGCCACCCCACTAGTATCCCCGCGCAGTATAGAAAACTCTTTCAACCCATCAACAACAACTCAAGACCCCTCATACCAATTATCCCAAAAGAGCCCCACTACCAAACCCACACCCAACAAATAAAGCACAACATACCCAACCACAGACCGATCCCCCCAAGCCTCCGGAAATGGCTCAGCAGCCAAAGCCGCTGAATAAACAAAAACAACAAGTATTCCACCCAAATAAATTAAAAAAAGAACTAAAGATAAGAAAGACCCCCCATGGCCAATAAGAACCCCACACCCGACCCCTGCCGCTACCACTAAACCAAAGGCAGCAAAATAAGGCGCAGGATTTGAAGCCACCGCAACCAAACCGACAATTAAAGCTATTAATAATAAAGATACAAGATAAGTCATAATTCCTGCTCGGATTTTAACCGAGACCAGTGACTTGAAGAACCACCGTTGTTATTCAACTACAAGAACCCTAATGGCAAGCCTACGAAAAACACACCCCTTAATTAAAATTGCTAACGACGCACTAGTTGACCTACCAGCCCCATCCAACATTTCAGTCTGATGAAACTTTGGGTCTTTATTAGGACTATGCTTAATTACCCAAATCCTCACCGGACTATTCCTAGCTATACACTACACATCTGATATTTCTACCGCCTTCTCATCAGTCGCACACATTTGCCGAGATGTAAACTACGGCTGACTAATCCGAAATATTCATGCTAATGGAGCATCATTCTTTTTCATCTGTATTTATATACATATTGCCCGAGGACTCTACTATGGCTCCTACCTCTACAAAGAAACCTGAAACATCGGAGTTGTATTACTACTTTTAGTAATAATAACCGCCTTCGTAGGGTACGTTCTACCTTGAGGCCAAATATCATTCTGAGGCGCCACAGTAATTACCAACCTCCTATCTGCAGTCCCCTATATAGGGGACGCCCTAGTTCAATGAATTTGAGGCGGATTTTCAGTAGATAATGCAACACTAACACGATTCTTTGCATTCCACTTTTTATTCCCATTTATCATTGCAGCAGCCACTATTATTCATCTCCTATTTCTCCACGAAACAGGGTCTAATAACCCCGCAGGCCTAAACTCAGACGCAGATAAAATTTCATTCCACCCCTACTTCTCCTACAAAGACCTACTTGGCTTCGCAGTTATACTATTGGCACTTACAACCTTAGCACTATTCTCCCCAAACCTCCTAGGAGACCCAGAAAACTTCACCCCTGCAAACCCACTAGTCACCCCACCACACATCAAACCTGAATGATACTTTCTATTTGCCTACGCCATCCTACGATCTATCCCAAATAAACTAGGAGGAGTACTAGCACTATTGTTCTCCATCCTCGTACTCATAGTCGTACCAATCTTACACACGTCAAAACAACGAGGCCTAACATTCCGACCTTTAACCCAGTTTCTTTTCTGAACCCTAGTAGCAGATATAATTATCCTCACATGAATTGGAGGAATGCCAGTTGAACACCCGTTCATCATCATCGGACAAATTGCTTCTGTCCTTTACTTCGCATTATTCCTAGTCTTAATGCCCCTGGCCGGCTGACTAGAAAATAAAGCACTAGAATGAGCTTGCCCTAGTAGCTTAATTTAAAGCATCGGTCTTGTAATCCGAAGATTGGAGGTTAAACCCCTCCCTAGTGCCAGAAAAGAGAGATTTTAACTCTCACCCCTGGCTCCCAAAGCCAGGATTCTAAGCTAAACTATTTTCTGTAGTATGGTTTAGTACATAATATGCATAATATTACATTAATGCATTAATACATTTATGTATTATCACCAAAAAATTATTTAGACCATAAAGCAAGTACTAACTTTTAAGGTATACATAGACATTTCTATTAAAACTCAAATTTATATTATTTAAAAATGATATTATCCTTGACCTTACTATATAATCGTCCTCAAATGTTTATCTATGCGTTATTCACCTATAATTTCCTGACAGTATATTAATGTAGTAAGAAACCACCAACCAGTTTATATAATTGCATACGATTCATGATAGAATCAGGGACATTAGTGGAGGGTGGTAAACTGTGAATTATTCCTGGCATCTGATTTGGAATCTCTAGGGGCATGGGAATGTGAACTCCCCATATTCAAATCTATACTGGCATCCGGTTATCGGTGTAGTTCATACGACTCGTTACCCACCAAGCCGGGCATTCTTTTATATGCATAGGGGTTCTCTTTTTGGTTTCTTTTCATCCACATTTCAGAGTGCAGGCGCAAATGTTTAATTAAGGTTGATCATTTCCCTTGACAGTGATAATATAAGTTAATGATTTTAAGACATTAAATAAGAATTACATTAATTTATCTCAAGTGCATAATATATCCTTACTCAACACAGCCTTATACTATATGCCCCCTTTTGGTTTTTGCGCGATAAACCCCCCTACCCCCTACGCCCAGCGAATCCTGTTATTTCTTGTCAAACCCCAAAACCAAGAAAGGCTCGACCGAGCATATCAAAGTCAACGAGTTTTAGTGTGTGCTGACTCATGCCACCGCATATTATATATAACATATGACACAATTTTCTTCGCATTTTTTTTCACGCATAAAGCCTAAATCTTAGTAGAAAAAATTAGCAAAAAAGCGCTCAATACTAAGATTTCAGACAT